ATCCCGATATGGATCCTTTAAATATAAACTTTAATGAACAGAGTCGAGAAAATAATCTATTTTTTTATTATAAAATTTTTTATTATAAAAAATAGATTATCAATCGATTTGATAATAATGCAAGGATTACCAGCAATCCGTCTTGCTCTCACTAAAGAGATATCCATATAGATATCAATATATCACTTGTGACTTTATTTGTTACAAAACACTGATTTGAATCTCAAATTGAAATGATTAAAATGAAATCATAAGAAGGAATATGTAAGCTACCCACTTGATTTCCATGGGATTGTAGTTCAATTGGTCAGAGCACCGCCCTGTCAAGGCGGAAGCTGCGGGTTCGAGCCCCGTCAGTCCCGGCGAATTCAATAAAAAAAGACATCCACCCCCCTTTTTGTTTCTGGGCAAGGGGATCAAAATGGTTTCATTTATCTTTTTGTTTTTTTTTTCTTTTTTCATCAAGCAAAAGAAAGGGGTTTTTCCATTATTTTAACTAGCACCAATTGATGGTAGAGAGACATATGTAAATTAGGATAATTCTTGAGAGCATTCAACACTTCAAGAAAGAGATACTGTATGGGGTTTCTGCTTTTTGTCAACTGATCTCCCATTAACTCGTGTAGGAAAATGGAATAGGATGGCGTATAATACGTTTGCCAAGAGTACCTATGTATACTTTTATTTCTATGAAGTCAAGGAATTGAAAAAAGTTCGAATCCAACCAAGGAAAGAGGATATTTAAAAAATAAAGATAAAATTAGTCTTCCGTAATGAATATGCTCTTTTTAAAGATTAGAGCCGATGTTGAAGAAAAAACTCGTAAGAAAATTTAATTTTTAATTATAGTTAATTTTTTGGAATATTTTAGTTTTTTACTGGGACTCGTCTTTATCACACCCCCCTTATTTGTTTTCCAAAAAGACGATAGACCCTTAAAATTTTTTGAAAATTTCAAATTGAACTTCGTACTTGTTTTCTCTATTTGATTTCTATTGTTTATTTAAGGTTCTTTATAAACTCTTTTTGTAAACAATCGAAGTAGAAAGGGTTTTTTATGATACTTCATCAGATGATTGTACAAGTAAAGTAAAGTACTAGGTTGTAGAAAAGAAAGCGGGGAATAAAGAAAAATAAATAAAATTTTTTTGATTGGATCAGGTATCTCATTATGTATTCGGTGTGGATAAAGGATCTTCCTATGTTATACTATTAAATTCTTGACGATGAGTCGATTTCATAGCTCCGCTATTGTTATTCATGATATTTCTTTCTTTCGATATCATAGAAATCTAATTCATCTGAGTGAGTTTACAAGCGAAAGATTTCTCATCTCTATGGGATTAAATCCCGAGATATAATAAAAAAAAAATAATAATAATAAACGATTAAATTATGGAAGTAAATATTCTTGCATTTATTGCTACTGCACTCTTCATTCTCATTCCTACTGCTTTTTTGCTTATAATTTACGTAAAAACGGTTAGTCAAAATGATTAATTTGAATACAATTTTACTATCAATGAAAAAAACAAAGAAAAAAAGGGATTTCAATTTCTCGTCTTAAATGAAAGGAATGCCTTAGACTCAGTAGTAGTATCCTAAGGGGCCCGCTAGTATGGTAGAAAGAGATCTCTTTCTACCATACTAGCCATTATGGTTGTTGTAATATATAAAGTACAAGTGAAATATCTTAATATAAAGAATCCACCTATATCTCTTTTTTTTTAATCAATATAAATAGAATATGAAATGTATGTACATACTTTCTCAATTTCATTTGTTTGTTTGATCCGTTTAATACAGATAATCCTAATTCGATGGAAACTTCTTTAGATTTCGAAAAGGGGTTACCCCATGAATGGTTAACCGTGTAAACCCTGATATAAAAATAGAAAATGAGTCAATAAAACAAAACAGAAATCCAATTTCTAAAAAAAAATCTAAAAAAAAATTGCCGAACGGTCTATAAAACTAAAACAATTGATACAGGTTGATAGAGTTTGATTATTACCGCAATTAGGAGTACTTCTAGAGTCCACTTCTTCCCCACACTACGAGAGAGAGGGAAAATGTAAAAACTACCATTAAAGCAGCCCATGCGAGACTTACTATATCCATGTGAATTCTGTCCCCTATTTCTATGAATATGAAGAAACTATTCCATTATTGTTCACTAATAATAGTGAAATCGCTGGTACAGAGTCAAAAAAAGGGAGAGGTATTTGGTCACCATTGATGAACTACTCCAAAAAACCCACTTATCTTATTCTTTTTCTTATAATGAGTTATTCTTATTATAGAATTTCTAGTAGAATCGACAAGATGTAAACACAAGTAAACAGACACTTTTCGAAGTATCCAAGGAATCTGACTCACATGTAGAAAGAATAAGACTTTTTTTTTCTTTTATCTTTTTTTTTTTTTTTTTTTTGGAAGTAAAATGAAAGGCAATTATTCATCTAATCTAATATTTATTGAATGTCTGAGCATTCCGAGACTTTCATTAGTCTGTATCCAAAGTATCTTAGGTCCTTTTCAAAACTATTAATTTAATTCCCCCTCTGGCTACCCAATCTAATTGAAGACTCAGTAAGTGGAACTAATTTTAGTAGTGGAAAGTAAAGATTTACAGATTTCCCCCCACTACCTAAAGTTTTCCTTGAATCTGATAGGCAAAACTTTAGGTTAGAGAATGGAATCTCGAGAGCCAGGGGCTTAGAATCACGATAAAGAAAGTATCAAGAGTCTTTTCCTACGTTTGTTATAATAGGGGATTTCAAGTCTGTTGTTGAGGCGGCACCCGGATTTGAACTGGGGAAAAAGGATTTGCAGTCCCCCGCCTTACCACTCGGCCATGCCGCCAAAACGATAGAAACTAGATTCAAATTTTATCTTTTTTTTTCAACTCCGAAAAAAATATATAGTTTTTCAGTCACAAAATATAGAAGAATCCAGTATAAATCCGAACCATTAACTATTGACTGTAAATTCATGACCTTTTTTGAATTAAAATCGACATTTTTTTATTTCTAATAATAAAAGAAAATCATTAGAAATGTATTTATAACCAGTCTATATTGAGTTTTTTCAATTAAAAAGAAAACTTCTTCAATTTCAATTATAACGGTAATTCTGAGTATATGTAAACCCCAGAATCAGAACATACGTTACGTTGTGTTATAGAGCTATAGCTCTATAATGGGGTATTTTATCTCTCTAGGGATGCTTTTGAGGAGTAATTCTCAATAAATTTTTGTATTTCAATTTTTCATTGAATACATTGAAGAGAAAGTTTAATTTTTGATAGAGCACAGCATGTGCTGTCCCAAATAGAACTGTACCCCAATAAAAGAAGAAAAATAGACGTATATATCTTATCTGTGCATTCTTTTTTATTTTAATAATAATTAATAACTAAAAAAACACAAGTTTTCTTACCTACTTCAATTCAATGATACTCTATTCAAAATAGGTAAAACTTTTTTCTGCAAATATTTTTTTGAACAATGAAATACAAATACATGAAAAAGTAAAGTGGTAAAAAAAAAAGTTTTCTATTTATTATATATTTATCTGCTCGAACAGATCCAAGCATGAATACATTTTTTAATGGTATGCAATCGAATATGTAATATCATAGGTGAAAATGAAATTACTTTTTTCTAGTCTTTACAAAACTCCATAAGTTCCAGTGGTATTTCTCAATTCTGTTCCATTTGGATCTATTTCTTATAAAAAAATTCCAATTGAATCTAGTCTCCGTTCATACGTATTTCATACATTCCATATATCTTGGAGTTGGATAAAATTTCATGTGATTCAGTAAACAGAATAGAAATTCCATTATTGCTAGATCGAATTCTATGGATATGATTCGGTGAAGAATGAGAGATGGGATGGTATTTTTTTCAATAAACGGATAAATGGGAAATTCAAAAAAGATGCTCGGGGATGGAAAAGAGGGAACATCTACAATACCCGGATTAAATCAGATACAATTTGAAGGGTTTTATCGGTTTATTGACCAGGGGTTAATAGAAGAACTTTCTAAATTTCCAAAAGTTGAAGATATAGATCACGAAATTGAATTTCAATTATTTGTGGAAACATATCAATTGGTAGAACCTCTGATAAAAGAACGAGATGCTGTCTACGAATCACTTACATATTCTTCTGAATTATATGTATCCGCGGGATTAATTTGGAAAACCAGTAGGAATATGCAAGAACAAAGAATTTTTATTGGAAACATTCCTTTAATGAATTCCCTTGGAACTTCTATAGTAAACGGAATATACAGAATTGTTATCAATCAAATATTGCAAAGTCCTGGTATCTATTACCAGTCAGAATTGGATCATAACGGGATTTCGGTCTATACCGGCACCATAATATCAGATTGGGGAGGCAGGTTAGAATTAGAGATTGATAAAAAAGCAAGAATATGGGCTCGTGTGAGTAGGAAACAGAAAATATCTATTCTAGTTCTATCATCAGCTATGGGTTCGAATCTAAGAGAAATTTTAGAGAATGTTTGCTACCCTGAAATTTTCTTATCTTTCTTGACCGATAAGGAGAAAAAAAAAATTGGGTCAAAAGAAAATGCTATTTTGGAGTTTTATCAACAATTTTCTTGTGTAGGTGGGGATCCAATTTTTTCTGAATCCTTATGTAAGGAATTACAAAAAAAATTCTTTCACCAAAGGTGTGAATTAGGAAGGATTGGTCGCCGAAATATTAACTGGAGACTTAATCTTAATATACCTCAGAACAATATATTTTTGTTACCACGAGATATATTAGCAGCTGCCGATCATTTGATTGGGATGAAATTTGGCATGGGTACACTTGATGATATGAATCATTTGAAAAATAAACGTATTCGCTCTGTAGCGGATCTTTTACAAGACCAGCTCGGTTTGGCTCTGGCTCGTTTAGAAAATGTAGTTAAGGGAACTATAGGAGGAGCAATTAGGCATAAATTGATACCTACTCCT